ATCCAATCATAGAAATAATTGGAATTTTTGTATCCAACTTCTTGATAGTATTATCTATTAGAAATAAGTTTTCTAGCATTTGACTCCGTACCACGGAAGGATTTAATTGCACATTTGAAAGATAGCCTAAAAAGTCAAGAGAATATTTGCATAATTGCTTTATACGGACCCTTCCTGATTGAGACCATACGTAAAAATGATATTGCCATAAATTTATAAAGTAATATTTCCACTTATTCATCAGAAGAGGCGTATCCTTTGAAGCGAGAATCCATTTTCCTTGATATCTAACAAAATGTATGAAGGGATCCTTGAACAAGCATAGGTTGTTCTGAAAATCATTCGAAGAGACTTCTACAAGATGTTTGATTTTTTCATAGAAATAGATTCGTTCAAGAAAGATTACATAAGATATTGATCGTAAATGATAGGACTGATTACGGAGAAAAAGGAAAATGAATTTGCATTCACATATATGAGAATTATATAGGAACAAGAAGAATCTTGGATTCAAAATAGAAATGCATTTCTGTGAAGTACTAAGACTCTTCAAATTTAAATACTCGTAGAAAAAAAGAAGCCGTAATAAATGCAAAAAAGAGGCATCTTTTAACCAGTAGCGGAGGGCTTGAACCAAGATTTCAAGATGGATGGGGTGGGGTATTACTACATCTAACACAGAATTTAAATGTGAGAATTTGTCCTCTAAAAAAGGAAATATTGAATAAATTGATTTTAAATTATGAGATTTTGCTACTTCTTTCCCTTGTAAATAAGACACTACTCGTAGGGAAAATGGAATTTCCACAATGACTGCAAATCCTGCCGATATTATTTGAGAATACAAATTCTTATTCTTATTGTGCCCAAAAATTTGATTTTGTTTCGAATCATTAGCAGAAATAAACAAAAGATTCTCTTGATACATTCGAGTAATTAAACGTTTCACAATTAGTGAACTGGATTTATTGTCATAACGCACACTTTCCAACAAAATTGATGATTTATTTCTATCGAAAACATAATCATGAGCAAGCGCATAAATATACTCCCGAAAAATCAGCGGGTATAGGAAGTCATATTGGCGAGATCTATTTAGTTCTAAATATAGTTGTTGAAATTCCTCCATTTCAAACTCAAATTGAACCAAAGCAAGGGTGGGGGATCTAATTGGTTATCAAATGATACATAGTGCGATAGAGTCAAACCAAGGTATTATCATAGTAAGAATAAACAATAATAGATACCTCGAAGATAGGTGGATTCATCAACGGATTCTCTACACTCTCCTTTTTTATTTAATTGATGTATGTTTGTTCTAAGATAAGAAGATGGTTGGAAATCCTTTATTTTTTTTTTCAACCTAATCGCTCTTTTGATTTTGGAAAAAAAAAGATGTTATCTTTATCAATATACTGCTTCTTTTACACATTCATGCTTAATCCCTAAGAAATAGGGAATAACTATATAGAATAGTTAGGACTCAAAAAAAATAAAAAATCCACTCATGAGAAAGATATTTACCCCATTAGGCACTCATTTAGTTTTAACGGTTAATTAGATCGGGTAATCATTCAAATCAAATTAAGAAAAGAAGCTCGTTGCTTTTAGTTTTCCCATAATTGGGTCCGTCTCTAGGACTCTATCCATTTATTCACTCGACCAAACTTTAAATTCTTTATTGATACGACATGCTATTTTTTCCATGTATTCCTTTCAGGATCAGTCGCGGTCTTAGAAACTCTACCGATGGTCTGGACGAATCCCTTTCTTCATAAAAATGTGTAAAAGATGCTAGCCGCACTTAAAAGCCGAGTACTCTACCGTTGAGTTAGCAACCCCAAAAAGAAATAGAATATGGAGATATAACCGGAATCAAAAATGTGGAATTTCATAACACAATCAAAACATTCAATTAGTAATAAATTGAATAAAATTCAAATTTCTACTCGATTCTAAGCATTCGTTCAGATCCGCGAAAAATAAAGAAATTCTCATATAAAATAAAAACATAGAACTAGAAAAAGTGAAAATTGATAGAGCACTTCTTGTGTTAACCATTTTTATTCATTAAAAAACTTCTTCTATCAGGCAAAAAATAGAATTTCTTGTATCACAACAAATTCAAAGAATCCATAAGTCAAAACCCAATCTCTGCGGCATGAATAAGGATAAATAGAAATGGATCTATTTATCTACGATCAAATTATATTTGTTTGATACATTGTTGTCAATACGATTGTGACTGTTTAATATAAATGATTATCAAAGAATATAAAAAACTATAAGAATCAAATGAAAAAATAGATTTCAATTTTTTGATTAGTTTGTTTTCTTAGTATTTTATTATAAGAAATAAAATACTAAGAAAACGCTATAAATAGAGCAAAGGAGGGGGAGGAAATAATAAAGAAAAATTGATTCAAAGCTCTATATGAGTCATCCACACCCTCTTTTTTGTATTTTATTAATGAAATTTGTATTTCATTAATAAAAAATCAATGACATTTTTTTAACTAAAAAAAATTAAGTTCCGTAAACCCCCGCCTTCTTTAAAATGTCATGAACAGTTCCTGTAGGTTGAGCGCCCCTTTCAAGAAAATATAAAATAGCAGGAACATTCAAATGGGTTTGATTATATATCGGATCATAAAAACCCACTTTTCGAAGATCTCTTCCTTCTCTTCGGGATCGAACATCAACTGCAACAATTCGATAAAAGGCTCATTGGGATAGAATAGATGGAATTGAATAATAAACACCCCCCCCAGAAACGTATAAGAAGTTTTCTCCTCGTACGGCTCAAAAAAAATGATTAGAAGTTAAGTTATATCTATGTGTACATGAAATTAGAATGCCAAATCGATCCATAATCCAGCAAATCCGTGGGACATTTAACTCCTTCTTTTTACTCTTTCTTTTTCCTTCTTTCTTATTTTTAAGAAAAAGCAAAAAACATTCGTACTCTCATAACTCAAGTTGGATAACTCTCAACTAGCTCCAAAAATACTTAGCTAGTTTTTTTTTTATTGAGTGGTCTCTAACCCCTTTCTTTTTTTTTGTCTTATTTAGAATCTAGTTTGATTCTTTATTCTGATCTGGTGATTGAGATAATTGAAAACGGTATTTCCTTGTTCCGGGATCCTTTAACTTGAATCATTGGGTTTAGACATTACTTCGGAGATCTTTAATCATTTCAAAAAAATGGCAGCAACATGCCCCTTTTTCTCTTTTTTGTGTTTGTGATCTCTTTCTATCAAGGAATCATACGAACAATTGATTCCCGCATGAGAATCTTTTGATCGAAAGAGCTTTACCAATTCCAACTAGTTTGCTTTTTTTTTTATTTGAAAATGCTTTGAGTCAGACCCTTTCCGTTTCTATATGAAAAATAGACTTATGTACGAAGTTGTTCCAACTTATTGATTTGATTTACATTAACTAACCCTAGATCCTTTCCCTTTAAAAATCAAATCAATATTTTCTACTCGAGCTCCACCCTATACTGTTTATATCCCAACCCAACAAAAACGCGGGTTATGATAGAAAAGAGTAGAAAAGAATGTCGAGCCAAGAGCACCTTCATTTCTATTTTCTATATAGTTTCAATATAGTAAAAAAAGGTGGTGGTTTGTTTTAATATCCACAGCAAATTGACCATGTCCTTCAAGTCGCACGTTGCTTTCTACCACATCGCTTCAAACGAAGTTTTACCATAACATAAAATTCCTCCGGTTTTTAATAGGTGTGTAAATAATTAATTGAATTACGGAATTATGAATAGTCATCGGTTCAGTCAGTACGTAGTAATCTATAGAACGTAGTAATCTATAGCTCTTCCTAATATACTTAATATTAAACTGATTGAATTCTTCTATATGAATCTATTCATATTATGAATAGATTCATATCAAATATGAAAATAATAAAGAAATAGGTAATTTATGATGAAGAAAAAGTCTCAGTAATAATTTAAATTAACCCTATTTTGTATGAATACAATATATATATATATATGAAATATATATATATTTCATATTTCTTTTTTATTACAAAATTACAAAAAAAAATATACCAGAAATATTCTCAATTTTAAATAAAAGCAAATAAATAAAAAAACGAATCTTTTTGAATCCGCCTTACGTTGGTTGCATCTTCAAATAAGTTGATAGAATAGATTCGACAATCTAATATTTTTTCAATTCAATATTTATATTGAATTGAAAAAATTTCCTATTTTATTTTAAAATAGTTAGATAGAAAAAGAAATCCAATTTTTTTGAATTGAATTGTATAAAAAAGACTGATGAAGGATAAAGTGGAATTTCACTGTTTTTCTTTTATTTCATTCTGAAATAGAAAATCAGAATGACAAAGTAGGGGAAATTGCCGTATTCAGAAGAAATTCTGGATATTCTATGTTAAATATTTAGTTTCTGTTTAGTTTCATATCTATAATTAAGGTAAGGATTCACAAACAAAATACAAAACAAAATAGTAATATTAAAAAAAATTGCACTATTAGGTTAGCAATCCCTGTGTATAAACATTCCCTCCTTTTTTTGCGAGGCTTCTTTGGCTTGAGGTCCAACTAATCTTTCTCGAAAGTAGAGCGGATGGGAGATATGAATCACACCCACGTCAATTGTTAATAGAATTACAATTATTCATTAGAACCAAACACCAAATAACCTAAGAGGTTCAAAGAAAAAAAAAAGATTTTCGTATCTAATATCTAATTTTATTTTTTATCAATAAAATTTGGACTGGGCATAGACAGATATTCAAATTGATATCTTACATTATTGATTAACCCCTATCTACTCTCCCAATTGGTTTTTTGGGGAATGATAAATCATAAAAGAATGCCCGATTTTTGATCTTATCTTAAAAGGCGGTTAAGAAAGATCCACTTTTTTTCTTTTATCTGATATAGAAAACAAATAGACTCTGGGACGGAAGGATTCGAACCTTCGAATAGCGGGACCAAAACCCGTTGCCTTACCACTTGGCCACGCCCCATTTTTATTTATATTTAAAACTACTAAAGAGTAATATGGGTATTCCTTTTTCGTCAATTCGAGTTCCTAAAATGTATGAAATAGATTAGTTTATTGTTAGGATTTTGACAGGTCTAGATATAGAATTCAACCGAATTTATTGATCATTATATAGAATTCAATTAAGATATTGTATGAAAGTCTCATTTCTTCAATTCTCTTCTAAAAAAAAAAATGGAAGGGCTTTTTTGATTGGATAAGTTCAAAGAAATATGTGTTTTTTTTTTTAATCAGACTTCTTTTTATTTCTTTATTTTTTCCTTATCTCAAAATAGATTAATAACTTAATCAAAATAATATCCAAGAAAAAAAAAATGAATTTGTTATGCTTAATATCTTTAATTTGATCAATATTTGTTTTAATTCTACGTCGTTTTCGGATAGTTTTTTATTCGCCAAATTGCCCGAAGCCTATGCTTTTTTGAATCCAATCGTCGATGTTATGCCGGTAATACCTCTTTTCTTTTTTCTCTTAGCCTTTGTTTGGCAAGCCGCTGTAAGTTTTCGATGAGATCCTTAATACTGTCCTAGAAAAATTCATGATTTATTCGAGAAAAAAAAATCTAACAATTGAGAAAATCAGAGACAAAATCAGATAAGTAGAGGTTTTACAGTATGAAGGAACCCTCAATTCAAATTTTAATCGAAAAGACTACTTAGACTTGGAGTCCACCACTCACTATGAAAGGAATCTTTTTGTCATGAAAAGCTCCATTCTTATTGCAAATAAATAAATTTTTGAAACTCTTTTCTATTTCTACAATTTCTAGAAAGAAATCGCTTCCTTGATTTCTTGGTGTCAAGGTCAACGAGATAGGATATGTGGTCTAAAAAAAGGAAATATATTCTCTCTCTCTTTTTTTTTATGATCTTGGAGATTGTGTAATGCTTACTCTCAAACTCTTTGTTTACACCGTAGTAATATTCTTTGTTTCACTCTTCATTTTCGGATTCCTATCTAATGATCCAGGACGTAATCCCGGGCGCGAAGAATAAAACAAAAAAAGTGGGGTTCCTTGCTTCATTAAACATTAAATGCTATTAGCATTTGTTTGATCGATTCCACTGTCAAAAACCGAAACGGAAAGAGAGGGATTCGAACCCTCGGTACGAATAACTCGCACAACGGATTAGCAATCCGACGCTTTAGTCCACTCAGCCATCTCTCCTAATTGAAATTGAAAAAGAATAATTACTATGTTACAGTTCTCAAAAAAGAATGATAATGCTTGAAAAAAAAAAAAGCTCTTCTTTCATTTTATTCTTTCTTCTTATATATATCTTTCTTATTATATATATATATTTTATATAATCTATTTGAAATAGAAATTTCAATAAATAGATTATTGTATAGATACCACTTTTATCAACAATTTCATTCCATTTTTTTTTATAGAAATCTCAAAATATCTTTTTGATAAAAAAAAAAGGCGGGCTTTTTTAAGTTCGAATTTCCACGGCTTGGCCTGGTCAGACCGACCCGGCCGGGCTCCTTTTTTCAAATCCAATCCATCTTTTTTTATCTATGATTGATTATCTACGATTCCTATAATTCCGCAATCTCCTTTGCTTGCTATAGAAAAAAATCTTGGTATTTTTTGAAATCTAAAGTAAAAGAATAATCCGAAGCAGAAAAGGACTCTTTATCTTACTATAATATATAACCAAAAAGGCTTTTCTATTCTTTCTTTTCTGACTTCTTCACTATTTTGATTTATTAATAGCCAAATAATTTTGGCTAAATAATAAATCAAAATAAAAAAAGCCAAGGCTAATGAGTATCCCTCTTTCTAATTTTCTCAAGTCTTCTAACGAAAAACGGCAACGCTCTCATTTTCAGGATTTTTTTTTCTCATCCTATCTTGAGGACGCCAGAGTCCCTTGTTGGACAAAGAGTCCATTTATATACAATAATATTGTAGCGGGTATAGTTTAGTGGTAAAAGTGTGATTCGTTCTATTAACCCAGTCAGTAGTTAAGGGGTCTTTCGGTTTGATTCATATTCCGATTAAAAACTTTATTTCTTAAAAGGATTTAATCCTTTACCTCTCAATGAAATATTCGAGGAATAATATACATTCTCGTGATTTGTCTCCAAAGGTCAATTATAAATTGAAAAATTGGATTATGAAATTACGAAACATAATTTTTTTTTTATTGGATCAATACTTCCAATTGAATAAGTATTAAGTAAAGGATCCATGGATAAAGATAGAAAAGTCTATTTCTAATCGTAACTAAATCTTCAATTTTTTTTTTGATAGAATAGATTGAAGCAAAATAGCTATTAAACGATCACTTTAGTTTACTAGAGGCATCGACACCCCTTTTTTTCTTAGCTCGGTGGAAAAAGAATAAACTTTTCCTAAGGATTCTTAAAAAAAGAAATAAAGAACGAAGTAACTAGAAAGATTGTTAGAATCCCACCCTTCCCTTCTTT